ACGAAAGATCCAATATTTAAAAATTGTATCTAAAATGACTGGAAAAGTAGAAACAAGACCGGATATAATTTGATCATTATGAGCAAATCCAAAATCTTTGTAGACAGAGCCAATCATTAATTCCCAACCGTGGGGCGAATGGAATCCTATACATAAATCAGTTAATAAAAGAATAGAAAAAGCTTTTATTGTGTCGCTTAAGTTGTATAGGAATTCTTGAAACCAAGAGTTAAGAATAACAAGTTCTTCATTACCTAGAATAGAATAACCACTTAGAATACCGAAACAGATTATATTTGTCGAGAAGTGTAAAATTGTATGGATGCGATCCTCGTTGTGCATCTTGATCAATTGGATCGTTTCTTTGTAGATTTCGATGCGAGGCTTTTGTAAATGTGTTTCCGGGTATTCCTTTATCATTTCGTCCAAACGTAAGAGTTCCTCTAAGTCTATGAATTCTTTTAGAATACTCTTTTCTTGAATATCATTCAAAAAAATTTCGGATTGCCTAGTATTCCACCAATTAGTAAACCAAGATTCCAGACTTTTATTAAATGAGAGAGAGATCCACCAAGGCAAAAATACTATAGATGCAAGATATAGAAGGGAAATTAATACTTTCTTTTTTGCCATTTTTTCGTCTGTGAATTTAAATTAATGAACGCACCTCATTCGTCGACTCTATATGATACTAATATTTCTATCAAGCATAAGTTCTATTACAAGTCATCGATGTATTTCCGGATTTTTTTGTGATTCAGTACAGCGGTTAGTCCTTGAATTTAGAAAGAATATAGAATAAGAAAGAGCCCTCTTCAAATTAATAGTAGTCGGATTTCGAGACGAAAGAACTCCCGTTCTATCAAAATATCAAATATTTAGAAAAAAAAAATTCTTTACTTTATGATGAAATGTTTTGTTTTGATATATGATGAATCTATCATTTAGATTTGTTACTGAATTGAGTTAAGTGGATTTACATACGCATAAAAAAAATTGTGGACATAAACAATTTAGTTTTAGAATTGTTTCATATACGTTTGCTTTGGCTCGAGTAAGCGTTCTGAAGAAACTTCAGTTAAGTTATGCTATGCTATAGAAAAAAAGATGATTCTTGAGTTTTTTATCTCTTGCAAAGTATTCATTCTCCAGTTCCTTTTTTCAAAATACTTCAATTGGTACACGCAAGAAATAGGCCAATTCAGCAGCTTTTTGCTCAATCTCTCGTGGAGTAAAATTCTCATCAGTACGAGTCAAGGGAATGGCTCCTTGTCCTTTTATTTCCATATAAAGGACACGACGAGCATAAATACCCTCTTTAATTTCTATTCTGATGGACTGAATGTCTTTCATAAGGAATCGGAGGAATATGCGACGATTTTTTCCAGGAAATCCCCAACGAAAAATACACACTATGCCCTCTTTTATATCGAATCGATCATAACCACTACCTACATTCCACGAAATTGTGCACCACAAATAGGAGCTAATAAAAAGACCTGCGATCCCATAGAAAGACATCACGATACCTTGTGGAAAAAAAATTATTTGCTGAGAAGGAAATAAAGATATAAAATTCCTACCAAAATAACTGGACGTTCCAACCAATAAAAACCCTAATGAACCTAAAAAAAGAATAAAGGCCCAACAGAAATTACTCGTTTTTCGAGACCCCGCTATAAGTTCTACCCATATACGTTCTGATCGCCAACTCATACTCTAACTAGACCTAGTTGCATTTTATTGGAATTGGGAGAATAACAAAAATAATTTTTTTTTACTTTTTTTTGTTTCCGAAGTAACTCTCATCAACCAGCACTATTATGATGTGAACCTTTAGGGATAATTCATCGAATTTCTTAGATCCAAACTAAAATAATAACATCCCTTTCATATGATTTCCTAATACATATAGATATAGATATATTGACTTTCCATTTCAGAAATTCTCCCCGATCCCGATCTATTTGAAAATAGTTATAATTCATTTATCATGTTTACACATACATAAGAGCTTATGCCCGAAGGAAGCCGCATATTATACCATATTTTACTAAATGGATATCCGTGTTATGATCCAAGTAAGTCTTGAAAAAAATATATATATATATAAGATTTGTCCTTGTTGTATCTAAAAAATCTTGTTTTTTTGAACATAAAGAGATAAAGAAGCCATTGCAATTGCCGGAAATACTAAGCCCACTAAAGGCACAAAAATGGAGGGTAGACTGTTGAGAGTTATCATAGAATGGGTACCTCGATTTAATATTTGTACCTGTTATTTATTGTTATATTTATTGTTTTATATTTGATCCTTATATTGTTATAAAGATATCTTATAATTCATATATAATTGTTATATTATACTAAGTATACCTAAGTGAGTATATATATACTTAATAGGGATAGGGAGTCTATAAGTATATGTTTTAAGAAATATATATTTTTAAGAAATATATATTAATTAATAAAATACAATAAATATATAAATAAATGGACC